CAAAAGAATTTCTTTCTATGCACATTATTTTGATTCTTTAAATTGAAGGAAATTAGAATTCTCAATTCTCTACGACGTCTAGACGATAAAATTTTTTCAGGAACAAGCAAATCAGAATTCTTTTTGTCTCTATTTAGAGTTTTATGTCTTGGAATGGATTCATCAAAATGATTCTTAGCAACATTTTGGGGGTTTCGGTATCTTTGATTACTTTGGTGCTTACTTTTATGAACCAACGAAATACCTATGATTTGATACATAAAAAACTGTCCGTCATTTTTTACAGATAGACGGGCGGGTTCCATAATTAATATTCCCTTTTTTGTTAATTGTGTAAGATTTAAACGTCTCCTCATTATATCCAAATTCATTTCTTTCCTTTGAATATAGGATATAGAAATTTTTCTTACATTTATTAGGCTAACCAGGAGACCATATATCTGGATATTATTCATCATTTTTTGATTCAATTGATTCAAACGTCCAGTCCATCTTAATTGCAAAGGAAAATCTCCTTTGAGTAATATTTGTAGTTTTTCGATCGATTCTAAAAGGGATTCTTCAATATTGTTTTGATTCTTTAATTCAAAATATTGTTTTGAATTGGATGGACTAAAATTGAAAAAATCCTCATCCTCTTCGTGCTTTCCCTTGATATTTTGATTTTCACTAAAATTTGGATTGATATTCAAATTAAAAAGAAGTAAGTTGCTTGGAATAAACCAAGGTTTCTCTTTATATTTATGATAAAGTATCAAAAACTCTGGAAATAAAAAAAATTTCGGATTTGATATGGGGCGATTTAAGATTAAGAATTTTTCATTCATTCCCATCCAATCAAAAGACATTCCCATCCAATCAAAAAAGACCCTTTTGTAATTGATTTCGGAATTTGAATCAATCGGAAGATAAAAAAGACCATTATTCGGAATTTTATCCCTTATTTGGATTTGGTCCTTATTAGATTCAACCTGAATATTTGTATTCAATTTCCAACCCAAATATTTTCTATCTGTATTTTTTTCCATATATATAATATCACTTTTTCCTAGATAATTCTTGATAGGAATATTTTTGAGTATGTTAACAGTTTTTTCTTTATTTCTGGTGGAATTTTCTTGCTTCTTATTTGGTTCTAATGATGATCTATAAATATAGGACTTCTTATTAGTTTCAGAATGAATATATTTATATGATAAACGATCATATCTATAGTTTTTTTGAAAATTCTCTTCTTTATTTGATAATAAATAGACTTTCAAATTTTGTTTTTTTTTGTAATCAAATAATTGGTCTTTTTCATAGGAATACCATTTATTTAGATCCTTATTTTGAGATGGCTGGCATTGATTTTTTCCATTTCGCCATTTTTGTGGGACTAATCTAGACCATGTAATCTGAGATAAATCGTATTGATAATGACCTCTTAACCAGTTTTTCCATGGATTCATTCCATAATTTGGAAGTTTCTTATGTCTTACTTCGTAATCAAAGATTCCTTGTCTTCCAAAAAAATCCTTTATTTCATTCTTAAGAAAAAAAGACGGTCCATTGTACTGAAGAATAGATCTTAACTTATTGAAGTTAATAGCCTGGGTTTGTGATAATTTTAAAAATACATATTTTTGTGACAAGTAAGATAACTCAAAAAAAATATTTGACTTCCGCTTACTATTTCTAAGATTATCAAAAGCCTTTTTTATAGTCCTAGTCGAAATAAAGTCAATTTGATTTTGTTTTGTTTTATTAATCTTTTCTTTATTTGTTTCGTTATTGTCAATGTATTTCTCAATAATTTTTTTTGTTGATTCCATAAAAAGTTGTAGAGCGATTCTGCGCATATTAATGATACATAGAAAGATATCTATGTATATTTTTTCAATGAAAATTTTAACTATTAATTCAATATTATTTCTTTTTAATATTTTCCAAATTTTTGGGAGTGCTTCTCCATTATTCTTTTTATTTATTTTTTTTTTCAGCGTTACTGTTTTTTTATTTTTTTTCATTATTTCTATTTGATTTCTGATTCTGTTTCTTCTATCAATTCTATGTTTCATTTCTTCTTCTGTCTGTGAATAATTTGTCAAACCTTTAGGTCGATTTTGACTAAGTGATTCATGAATTATCTTATTGCTGATTATAGAATCCTTTTCTCTTTCAGTTTCATTTGATTCATATATTTCTCTCGTTATAAATAATGGAATTTTCTTTCCTTTTAAAAGTTCTTTTAGTATTTGTTTTACAAAGAAAAAGACTTTTGCTTCTTTTTTTTTTATTTTTTTTAAAGCTCTTCGAATTCTAAAATTGAATTTTCTGATTTCGACTTTATAGTCTATATCTTTAAAAATGGGTTCAAAAAAGGAAGGTGTTTTTCGCGGAGGACCAAAAGGATATTCCGTTTCCATTCCCAAAACTGTTAAAAAACAAGAATCAAAATCATCTTGTTGCTTTCGATCTCTATCAGAGAGTCGTAGCTTAGATCTGTGCCAAGGTTTCA